CTCATTGAATGAGCAATCCAATAAGAGAAAGAGATCTCGGATCGAATCGATATATCAATATCGATCCGAGTCCGGGCTGTTGGAATTGGAATAAGTTCCGCAGCAGATCACGAAATCTTGGCGATCCTCTCTATCTAATGAATGGGGAGTCCGCTTTGAAATCGTCCGCCCCGCACCCACCCCCGAGTATATACTTCAACAGGAATCACACAGGGATAGATTGATACAATAGAAACCTCCGGTAAAATGCCCGCCCGTAGCCCAACCCAGCAGATAAAGTACTTTACATAGTCCGTTTTAGGGATTGGGGATTTACCCATTCAGTGACTCTGGCACTGGACGTTCCCAAAATGGGTACTATTGGGTCGGGTGAATTTGATAATAGACCTTTGTTGGCATTCCAACCTTTCTTCTCCTTTCCGGGGCCTATCCGAAAGAGAATTCAGTACCTCTTGGTCGTGAATATCTGAATAGGACGAACCGGCCCCGTGGATATCTTTGCTTCCGAACAAAACAATTCGAATTAGGCTCGCGGAATGTGTATTATCCATATAGTAGTAATATAGGAGATCTTCCAATTGAGAAGATCCATCGACCTTTCATCAGACATGCGTACTTTTTATTTTCCAATAGATTTCTATCTTTCATTAATGGACCCTTTTTTGATGTAATGAGTAGAGTAATAGGCTCTAGTTGTTCGCCGCTCAAGAATTCTTATTTAGGCAGTTCATACCATCCATAACCATCCATACATAGTGTTTTGATCTAAGATTTCAATTCTTCCATCGTTCAGCAGTAGCATATTGTTCCATGGAGCTAAGGTCCAAAATAGGAAAGAAACAACTTTTTCCACGACTCTACCACTCGGTCAATTCTGTTCCGCTTAATCCCTCTTTCATGGCCACATATCTTTCCGGCTAAGGAATGGGAAAGCTTTCTCCTATTACAGGAATCAAATGTTTCATTTCATCCGGGAAAAGCCATCTCTTTCTCAACAATGTCTTTGTCATTTGATCCAATAGCCTTCCATTAGATAGGAAGAGATTTGATAAATACTGATAACTCTCGAATAGAGTATTAGAACGGAAAGATCCCTTAGATTTAGATAATGAACGATTGGTTCTAAGCCATCTCTGGCGATGAATCAACAATTCGAAGTGCTTTTCTTTTTCTTGCGTATTATTGATGAACCAGTCTTCTCTGAGATCTCTCATAGATCCAGATCTAGAAGGACCTGGTTGGGAAGTAAGAAGCACTTTTGGCATCTCTTGATCTGCAAAGAATTCTCGGCGTGAAAACAGAGAGACAGAGGGCTGATCTTTGAATAGGAAAGAGAATGGATCCACAGGGTCCCAAATGAATTGGCTTATTTGAAAAAAGCCTTGTTCTGTGGAAGATCTATCTCGTGTCTGGTACTGCATGGTTCCACTCTGCACGAACTCCGAATCCTTCTCTTCATTCTCTTGAAGCTCATCCTCTTCACCTTCGTGATCAATGATCCGCTTGCTCCGAAATGACCAATAGGGAAATCCCAATTCATTGGGCCTTTCGATACAATCAAATAGATTGACCCAAGGGCGCCATATTCTCGGAGCCCAAACTATGTGATTGAATAAATCCTCCTCTATCTCTTGTGGGTCGAGGTCTCCTTCTTCCAACCCCGATTCGTATTTTTCATATAGAAATCTCTGATCAACGATAGAACAAGATCCATTTTGCATCATATCTAAGGGACTCCTTGGTTCGTGCCGAAGAAGCAATGCCACTCGATCATTATCAAACTGACTGCAATCTTTTTCTGTCCGTGAGGATCCCAAGAGAGCGCCTTCTACTTCTAATAGGCCACGAACTAGATCAGAATCATTCTCAAGGAATCCATAAGAAGTGACCCAATTTTTTTCATCGGGTCCGGGTGGAGACCAAAGATCTTGAGCGACCGATCCGGCAGAACAACTCAAAAGATAAAGAAGTATCGTTAATCTCTTCATGCTCGTTCCAAGCTCGAAGTACAATTTGTACACATAAGAATCCCCTTCCATAGATGATTTCTTCATATAGATAGATATAGGATCTATGGGGCAATTACTTAGAAGTACTGTTTGTGCAACAGCCCTTCCTATCTGATAGAAAAGGATCTCATGATCCTGAACCGAGCTTACCTGGGATCGCAAATCCCAAGTTTTTCTATGAAGAGCGGATCGAATTGTATTAGTGTCTATAATGGATTTCTTCTGTGTAATACTAATTGATAGGGCCTCATTGGTAAGTGATACAAGATCTCGTACATCGGAACCCATGGTTATGGACCCGAATCCACTAGCATTCGTATGGAAGATTTTCTTTTCCAAAGGAAATCCCCGAGTATATGAAAGAGTGAAAAAGTGCTTTCGTTGTTGTGGAATAAGAAGCCTTCGTATCTTAATGCACGTATTGAATTTATTCGCAGCTATTAGACCGGGATCCACTTTTTTGGGAATATGAGTCGACGCAATAACAAGAATATTGCTATTGGAGGATCTTTCACAATCCCTGGAGAGATGGTTCACTAATAGACCGAGGGATAAGTAATTCGACGCATCCAGAGACAGATCATGAATGTTTGGAATCCATAGTATGCAAGGAGACATTGCTTTTGCTAATTCGAGTTGAAAGGTGATATAAAAGCGGTCTACCATATCCACCTCCTCATTCGTCATAGTTAGCAGCTCCCCATCAATATCAATATCAATATCCTCACTATCCTCACTATCATCAATATCCTCAATATCCTCACTATGATGAGTATGATGAGCACCACTATTATCAAAAATATCCTCACCATCACTATCATCATAAATATCCTCAAAAAATTGAGGCCTTTCATCCAGGAACTTGTTCGGAACTACTGTAATGAAAGGAAGATAGGAGTTTGTCGCTAGGTATTTGACCAAATAGGATCGTCCAGTTCCTATAGAACCTATCACTAAAATACCCCTAGAGGGGGATAGGCCTAAGCGGAGTGAAAAGGGTTTTCCATGAGATGGGAAATGAAAACTATTAGCCCCAAACGAGGTTTGTGAATAAGTGATTGTCTGATAATGCGCAAGGAATACTCGTCTTTCTGCTAAAGAGGGTCTATGAAACTCATAATTCATTAGATACTTTTTATGAATGTCAACTAAGTATCGTAAGTAAACCGATCCTGGTTGTTCAATCATTTGATAACTAGAACCATTCTTTGATAAATGATCACTATCAGTCAGACTCCATAGAATTTTATCAATCCTTTTTTCTTTCCTTAAGATGGAGAACTGAACCAAGAATTCTCTTTCGGCATCATCAATCGAATCAGTATTCGCGACCCAGGATTCGATCTTATCATCAATCCAACCACTGTTCACATTTTTTCTTTTTCTTAGTAATGAATAGATCTCTTTACTTGTACGACTTAGATGTCTCGTATTTCTCGAAAAAGTGATTCGATTGATGGGATTGGGTATGATACTTAGGAAATCGATGATATCAATGAGATTGATATTCCAATATTTCTTCTTAGAAGGTATTGATTTGACCCCATAAGCGGGACCACCACCCGATAGCATCTTGCCGCCAAAAGCCCGTATTTCTTCTAGAAAATATCCTAAAGCAGCTAGAAAGAGATTCTTTAACCAGAAAGAATTCAGTTCAGATGTAGGATACCTATCCAGAAGTTTTCGCAACTCAATCATGTATGATGGAATCATCAAAGATTTGATCTTTTCCAACTCTGTCTGTAACTCCCTAGAGGCTCGGGAAACAACGAGAAGATGTCTACGAACGATATATCCAGCAACAAGAAGAAGGAAAAGGATTGAATAGAGCAACTCCCGAACATTTGGTGATCCCGGAAATTCCCATATCAATGAAACGGGTGACTCATTATCTCGACGAAGCATTTCTTCGGACAGAAGAAGATTATGTAAACACTTACTCGAAATCTCGCTTATCAGATTCCTTTGTGGAAGAAGAATCTCCCGCAATTTGTTCTGAAGAATTGGCCATGATATATCTATATCTAATCTATCTATAATATCTTCAAAAAGGGATAACAATTTTTGACTGCTACTTAGTATCGCTATCCTCAATAGGTCTGAATTATATACTTTTTTGAAAGTATCTAAAAGAATGAAATTGAGATATTTGTACCCTGTCGAAGTAAAGAACCATGGCATATATGTTTGAAACATATTTGAGAGAGTTGAAAAAGCACTATAGGTTCTATACATCTGCCCTTCCTCAACGCATTTATTTAGATAAAGACTCCGTTTTTTCCTCTTTTCGGATGGTAATAAATATTTCTCAGAGTCAATCAAACCCATCTTTGAATTGAAATTGAGAAACTGATGCAAGTTCTTCCCTTCTGAATCAGATGGATTCATATCTGAAAGAGCTTGACAATAAATTCTTTCAAAATTGACTAATTGTCCCTCTCTTAGAGGTGTTCCAAAAATGTCTGCGATCGAGTAAAGAGCTCTACGAACGAATGGAGCGGATCGAATTGGAAAATGAAAAGATTTGTCCAAGTTATCCGGTTCGGCACCACTCGGCGGAAAATTCTTAGGTATGCATATCTTAGATACCTGTGACTCGATCGGTGAAATAGTATCTTTTTCCAAAAAAACATCTTTTTTTTTACCGACGTGCAAAGAAAATATTTTGTTGCGAATGAAAAAGATATTGAGGAATTGTCCATACGTAAGATCATAATTATTGATAGGGGTCCTTTCCACATAAAAAGGGAATCCTTTGTTACAATAGAACCAGAAGTGATGTGGATTATTCAAGAATCGAAGTCGATTTGCTTTATAAAAAGAGGATATCAATGAACTTCTATGAAATGGTTTCACGGGATTCAGCCAATTGTCTCGATCGTGGGATATCATTGAGAAATAGGAATCGGTCTTCTCAAAAGATTTCCTGCGATTTTTTCTAGTATGGAATGAGTCAATCATCCACTTCGGTATCTTATTGAACAAAAACGGTGATACTCTTCCTCCATTGATCAAGAATTTCGATTTTTGGGAAGTATCATGATCATCCAATAAGAAGGGTTTCAATTTATTCAAATGAACGATTTGAAGACCTATTGATTCTAACAACTGATTGAAGCGTTGATCAGTTGGACCCTTCAACTCATAGATGTGGATCTCGGACCTATGAATGGGGCTATTCCCGATACTCACAAAGAAAAAAGGAAGTGACCTAAACAAAAAGAAAAGAAGCGACTTGGACAAATTGGACAAATAGGACAAAAGGGGAAGTAACTTCGACAAAAGGAAACGAAGTGACTTAGAAGGATCTTTTTTGTCGAAAAATTCCGACCAATACCAATCAATTTTTTCGATAACCTCAGACCAATCAATCAAATATTGATTAATACCTAATCGATCGAAGACTACTTGAAAACGGCTCTTCTGCTCAGAAACGAAATGTTCCAAATCCTCCTGGAAACTCTTGCTCCCATTGGACCATTTGTATCTATATGCATCAGGATCCCGATTCATGGATCTCTCGCTTCGAGAAATAAGAGGATCGAACCATTTCTTATGACTCTTTTTCAAATTCGATAAATGTTGGTTGATCGTAAATTTCCTTTGAGTTCTCTGATTCAGAGTATCATTTCCTATTTGATCCCTTTGAATTCCGTATTCGAAGTTGCAATCGGATCTATTCATTAAAAAGAATCGATTTGATACATTTCTTATGTACCCATGGATGCTATATTGGATTGGAATCAGATTTTGGATCAATCTATGTTGATTGAATGCCTTCAGTATGGTGTTGATAGCAAATACCACTCTTTTTGGTTTTGGATCTTCCAAAGCATTCCCGCAGGAGATCTGGACCCCTTTTTTTCTGATCCTTCGATAAAAAGATTCATTTTCTTCAGAAAACATAGGAGGTAGAACCAATAAAGATTTCTTTGTCGATTCATCCCTGGAGTTGAATACCTCGTTCAAGAATTTTTTTTGATCCAATCCGCAGGAATCAATAGAAAAGGCAAAACCCTTATGATACACCAGATCCGGCTCGGTTATTGATAGAGTGAATAGATCTGCCACTCCTTGAAATCTCTCTTCTGATTCAAAATCGTGGCGCCCCACGTATCCTCCCCTCTTCCGGTCATGGAATAGATGAAATAAATCAAAAAATGGATTTTGGTTCAAGAATGAAATCTTGTTGGAACTGCCCATATCCGGTTCATCCTTCGGAACCCTATCACATCCCGGATTTGATGCAATAGGATGAATTGTGACGGTATTTTGTAAATACGCAATTATCTTGAATATATCAATGATTTCTTTTTTTTCCGATCGCCGGGATGGGACAAAAGAAAGATCTTGTTGTTTCTTCAATAATTTCTGATCTCTGGTGGACCTCTTAGTAGGATTCGAACCCAGATGAAGTTCTGACCATCTGTCAGAGAAAAAAGAACGAATTGATCTTGTAGGATTCCCAAGAAATTCTTCGATTTCTTCCGGAAGCGGATGATTATTCATCTGCTTCTCACGTTCCGTGAATAGCCGGGACATTGAGGAATCTCCAGAAAGGCTTTTCGGGAATCGGTCTGATTCTATCTCTGCTCCTTCCGTTTGAAGAAAGGAAGGATCCCAAAGAATCGACCCTTCTTTTTGAATCTCTCTTTGATTGATCCATGTGTGATATTCCGAATCCTTATTACGAATGGAATCGAAATGATCTATGGATTGATCAAAAGATCCTTTCAATTGGCTAGAATCCCTTACTTGAACGAAATTAGATCTTGTGGAATCATATTGCATATTTGACGATACATTCCATACCTTGCTAAACAAGCGAAAAAACCGATCCTTGTTTATCAACCACACATTGTCTAAGCAAATCCAATTCTCTCTCGACACCTTCCTAAAGAAATCTGATTCGTGCGGATTCTTCTTCCAACTAACGAAGAGATCTTGGCGGAATTGCCACATATGAAATTGAATACAATTTTGCAGCAAAGAAATACCACACTTGTTTCTCGAGAAGAGATGGGAAAGATGCTCAATATCATTTGATTGAATAGTTGACCCAGCTCCTTGTTGTTTGAAGAAACCCTCCACTTCAATTGGTCTTTTTTCACGAAAAGAAGACATAAGATAACAAATCCAGTGTTTCACTAAGATTTCAAATAGCTGTCCCGAATTCAAGTTGATTATGTTTCGCTTATTTCTCGGAGAAAGACGATCAAACAATTCCCAATCATGGTCCTTGCGGATCCGATCATCCGTATAGGAAACAAAAGAAGACTCCAGATATTTGATATCTTTCTCTTTGAATGAGATCTCAATTACAGCCAGGGTTTCATTAGATATCTTACAAATAGAATCCCTCTTTTTTCTGACCCGGTTCCTCCACCACCGCGAACCCCAGTTAGATTCAGGCATGATACACTTTTTCGTTTTAGTTATTGGGAGAACCCAAGTACTCTCTTTCGGATCCATGAAACAACTCTCAGAGATCTTTTTCCCTTTTGGAAGATACAGGAGCGAAACAATCAACCTATTGATAGACCCAAAAGATTTTTCCAATGGAGCATTTCTGGGTCCAAAGGAATTCCTAGGCAGAAGCCCCATCAAATATAGATTTTTTCTTTCGACCATTTCTCGATTATGCATGCGATAGAGAAGGACCACTACTACAAGCAGTACTAGACCTTTGGTCGTCAATACTGCACCTTTGACTAGACCCTTGATCGTCAGTACTGCCCCTTTGATCGTGAAATACCGATTGCTTCTTGACCCCTGTGAATCGCGTGAGAGTAAACTCCTCCAAATTAGGGGGTCGAAGAGTTTCATAAAACGTTCTTGCTCGAAAAAAATAGAAACGATAGTTCTAACTGAATCGACTTGGGTCCACGAATCTAACAAATCGTGAGAGTTCTTGACCTCTCTTAACATCTCTCTCAATTCGAAGATCCAGGGTTGAAATGGATCTTGTTGTGAAATTTTATGCTTCATTTTGAGTGCCTCCCCATTATAAATATTGAATATAAAGTAAAAGAAAATAGGTTTCCATTTCTTTAGGTAATCTCCGATACGATAGTTCTTTCTTCTATGATATTTCTTTATGATATTTCTTTTACAATATTTCTTTCTTTATTCTATGATAATCCCCCTTATGCATCCATGGCTGAATGGTTAAAGCGCCCAACTCATAATTGGCAAATTTGCGGGTTCAATTCCTGCTGGATGCACGACAACGGGAATGTTCAATACGTCTATTGGAATTGGCTTTGTATCAATGGAATCTCATCATCCATACCAATTCGTTATGTGTTATGTATGGTATATTCATATCATAAGTATAGAAACAGTTAGAGGGAGAATTCTTATCGAAACTGGAACTCATAGGGAAGAAAATAGATTTATGGATAAAATTCAATATGCAGTATTTACAGAAAAAACTGTTCGGTTATTGAGGAAGAATCAATATACTTCTAATGTCGAATCAAAGTCAACTAGGACAGAAATAAAGCGTTGGGTCGAACTCTTTTTTGGTGTCAAGGTAATAGCTATGAATAGTCATCGAATCCCGGGAAAGAGTCGAAGAAGGAGACCCCTTAGAGGGCATAAAATGCATTACAAACGTATGATTATTACGCTTCAAGCGGGTTATTCTATTCCATCTATTAGCTTAGAAAGAAAAGAAATGAATTTCACTCAAAATACTTCATAACACGGCGATACATTTATATAAAACTTCTACCCCGAACACGCGAAATGCAACTGTTGGAATTCAAGTGAAATCCAATCCACGAAACAATTTGATCTCTGGACAGCGTCGTTGTGGTAAAGGTCGTAATGCCAGAGGAATCATTACCTCAAGGCATAGAGGGGGAGGTCATAAACGTCTATACCGTAAAATAGATTTTCAACGAAATAAAAAAGACATATCTGGTAGAATCGTAACCATAGAATACGACCCTAATCGAAATGCATACATTTGTCTCATACACTATGGGGATGGTGAGAAGAGATATATTTTACATCCCAGGGGGGCTCTAATTGGGGATACCATTCTTTCTGGTACAGAAGTTCCTATCTCAATGGGAAATGCCCTACCTTTGAGTGCGGTTTGAACTATTAATTTACGTAATTGGAAGTAACCAATTAGGTTTACGACGAAACCTAGAAATCGATCACCCACCCAAATTGAGTACCTCTACGGGATAGACCTCAACAGAAAACTGAAGAGTAACAACAGCAAGTGATTGAGTTCAGTAGTTCCTTATAGAAAATTATTGACTCTAGAGATATGGTAATATGGAGAAAACATAATTGTTTGAAGCACCGACAGAACCGGAAGCGCCCCTTGTTTCAAAGAGAGGAGGACGAGTTATTCACATTTCATTTGATGGTCAGAGGCGAATTGAAAGCCAAGCATTGAGAATTCGACCCCCGGGGGAAAAGTAGAGATGTCTCCTACGTTACCTGAAATATGTGAAAGTTTTGACGTAATTTGATAGAGTCATTCGGTCTGAGTGCTACATGAAAAACATAAGCCAGATGAAGGAACAGAGAGACCTAGGATGTAGAAGATCATAACATGAGTGATTCGATTCGGCAGATTTTTGGACTCCTTTATCTCAACTCCTATGGTACTTCATCATACGATTTATATAAGATAGGATCCATCTACCTAGATATCATCACATACATCCAGAAAGCCGTATGCTTTGGAAGAGGCTTGTACAGTTTGGGAAGGGATTTTGATTGATCAATAGGAAGAATCTACTTCAACCGATATGCCCTTAGGCACGGCCATACATAACATCGAAATCACACTTGGAAAGGGGGGACAATTAGCGCGAGCTGCGGGTGCTGTAGCGAAACTGATAGCAAAAGAGGGTAAATCAGCCACACTAAAATTACCATCTGGAGAGGTCCGTTTGATATCCAAAAACTGTTCAGCAACAGTCGGACAAGTGGGTAATGTTGGGGTGAACCAGAAAAAATTAGGTAGAGCCGGATCTAAGCGTTGGCTAGGCAAGCGTCCTGTAGTAAGAGGGGTCGTTATGAACCCCGTAGACCATCCCCACGGGGGTGGGGAAGGGAGGGCCCCGATTGGTAGAAAAAAACCCACAACCCCTTGGGGTTATCCTGCGCTTGGAAGAAGAAGTAGAAAAAGGAATAGATATAGTGATAGTTTGATTCTTCGTCGCCGTAGTAAATAGGAGAACATTGAAAATCAAAATTGAAAATCAAATAGGTCTCTTTGTCCTTACAAAATAAAATAAAGTCTTTACAAAAAAAAAGATAGGAGTAAGTAGCCGTGACACGTTCACTAAAAAAAAATCCTTTTGTAGCTAATCATTTATTGAGAAAAATTGAGAAGCTCAACATAAGGGCAGAAAAAGAAATAATCATAACTTGGTCCCGGGCATCTACCATTATACCCATAATGATCGGCCATACAATTGCTATTCATAATGGAAAAGAGCATTTGCCTATTTATATAACAGATAGTATGGTAGGTCACAAATTGGGAGAATTCGCACCTACTCTGACTTTCCGGGGGCATACGAGAAGTGATAAAAAATCTCGTCGTTAATGTTAATAAAGTGAATATAGGTGCTCATCCTTTATTGATGAGAGGTGAACCTTATGATAAAGATAGAACCAGAGGTAGAAGTATACGCCTTAGGTCAACATATACCTATGTCTGCTCACAAAGCGCGAAGAGTAATTGATCAGATTCGGGGGCGCCTCTATGACGAAACACTTATGATACTAGAACTCATGCCGTATCGAGCACGTTATCCGATTTTTCAATTAGTTTCTTCCGCTGCAGCAAATGCTGCTCACAATCGGGGTTTCAACAAAACGTCTTTAATTATTAGTCAAGCCGAAGTGAACGAGGGTACTATTGTGAAAAAGTTAAAACCTCGAGCTAAAGGACATAGTTATCCGATAAAAAGGCCTACCTGCCATATAACTATTGTATTGCAAGATATATCCAAAGAGAGAAAGTTTGCCATATGGTCAAAAAAAGGGGGATGGATATATAAAGAGCTGTTTATAGATATTCAAGAGAGGTATCACTATATGCTATACAATATGATAAATCAGGACAGAATGATATGGGCTAATAGCAAGCGCGAGGCCATATGGGACAAAAAATAAATCCACTAGGTTTCAGGCTTGGTACAAGCCAAAGCCATCATTCCCTTTGGTTTGAACAACCAAAATATTATTTTGAGGGACTCCAGGAAGATAAAAAAATACGGGATTATATTCAGAATTTTTTACAAGAAAATATGAGAATATCCGCCGGTGTCGAGGGAATTGGACGTATAGAGATTCAAAAAGGCATCGACCTGATCCAGGTCATTATATATATGGGATTCCCAAACTTATTAAAAGAGGAGAAATCTCAAGCAATTAAAGAATTACAGAGCAATGTACAAACAATATGTAACTCTCTCAATTCTCTAAACCGAAAAGTTAACATTGCAATAATAAGAATTAAAGAACCTTATGGACACCCTAAAATTCTTGCAGAATATCTAGCCGAACAATTAAAGAATAGAGTTCCTTTTCGAAAGGCCATACAAAAGGCTATTGAATTAACTGAAAAAACAGGGACAAAGGGAATTCAAATCCAAATCGCAGGACGTATTGAAGGAAACGAAATTGCACGTGTCGAATGGATTAGAAAAGGTAGGGTTCCCCTGCAAACCATTCGAGCGAAAATTGACTATTGTTCCTATACAGTTCGAACTATTTATGGAGCACTGGGCATCAAAATTTGGATATTTACAGACGAGCGGTAATGGCCCTTTGATTATCTTTACCTTCTATCCAATCTATTTGGAAATGAAAGAAAGAATGGAACACAAAAATAATGAAGGAGTTTGTTATTTTTTCGTTCAATAAAAAAAAAACAGAGAAATTAGAATTCTTCGAGTCTAATTTGAATTCTAAAGGGGTTTTGAATAAAAAATTGATTGAATTTTTGGTAGAATTGCTATGCTTAGTGTGTGACTCGTTGGTTTTTTTTGAGATTTAGGTTAGGATTAAAAGGGGGACTAGCCCGTAGTATCAACTAATAATTATAGAACTAATATAATAACCAACCCATTGCTTCCTATTATCTGGATCTAAGGAACCAGTCACTATATGATGAATCGATCATATCGTTGTAGCAACTGAAAAAAAAAATATTTTTGACATAAGATACAAAAAGAAATCAATCAGATCAGAAAGTTGTAAAGCAAAAAGGGATACGGATAATATGGAAGGGTGAGAGAAAAAAAAAGAAAATATTAATGATATATAATTCCAATATGATGTATGGTCTATGAATCATCTCATAAAAAAAAAGGCAATGTAATAAAGCATAGATATAGATTCGTCCAGAATTAGTAATTAGATTAGATGCATGCATCTAATTCATAAGAAAAAAAAAAAAGAGCCCCGAGTCAATAAAGACTGAGGAGATTGGCTCAGGAACAAATGAAATTAGAAGCTCTATTGCAAAGTTTGGACCTAGCCATTAATTGAGAAGCGGTGGGAACGACAGAACCTGTGACTCCAAAGGATTCTATTGAAAACGAATCCTAATGATTCATTGGGTGGGATGGCGGAACGAACCAAGAATCAATTCATTTATTCTGAGAGGTCATGGGATGACCCTACGAATAAAAGATATAATAGATTAAAAGAGTCAATATTCGCCCGCGAAAGATTATTGGAATTATTGCTAAGTTTTGGGCCGATTTCCTCAATCAATTTTATTTTTTGCATTATACTTTAATAAAAAACACAAAAAAAATATTTCATTTCAATAGAAATCAACTTCGAATTTTCTATACATAGACAAGCAGGGTATAACAATTTCTACGTGAGAGATTCGATCTCAAAAAATCCCCAGATTTCCTAATCATTAGCCCCGCAGAGCTTTGGTTCACATTTTGCTATTCCTAAGCTAGATTGACGAGCCAACTATTCAAGCCGTCTCTCTTCTTATGAGCTCGGCGAAAGCTAAATGATATGGGCAGACTCTGGTATCAAGAATTTTTGGTAATTTTTTTTTTTTTTCTCGTTTCATTCGCGAGGAGCTGGATGAGAAGAAACTCTCATGTCCGGTTCTGCAGTAGAGATGGCATTGAGAAAGAACCATCAACTATAACCCCAAAAGAACCAGATTCCGTAAACAACATAGAGGAAGAATGAAGGGAATAGCTTCTCGAGGCAATCGTATTTGTTTCGGTAGATACGCTCTTCAGGCACTTGAACCTGCTTGGATTACATCTAGACAAATAGAAGCGGGCCGAAAATCAATGACACGATATGCGCGTCGTGGTGGAAAAATATGGATACGTATATTTCCCGACAAACCTGTTACAGTAAGACCCACCGAAACACGCATGGGTTCGGGGAAAGGCTCTCCCGAATTTTGGGTATCTGTTGTTAAACCAGGTCAAATACTTTATGAAATGGGCGGAATATCAGAAATGGTAGCCAGAGAAGCGATTACAATAGCTGCGTCCAAAATGCCTATACAAACACAATTCATTATTGCGGGATCGGAATGTGTAACCAAAATAAAGGGACCTTCGTGATGAAAAAACAACTTAGGTTTTTTACTTTTTTTATGAACAAAAAATATTTCTTCCTTTTTTTTCATGCAAAGGGCAAAGAAAAAAAATGATTCAAACTCAAACCCATTTAAATGTAGCAGACAACAGCGGGGCTAGAGAATTAATGTGTATTCGAATCATAGGAGCTAGTAATCGACGATATGCTCATATCGGTGACGTTGTTGTTGCTGTAATCAAAGAAGCAGTTCCCCACACGTCTCTACAAAGATCAGAAGTGATCAGAGCTGTAATTGTCCGTACATGTAAAGAACTCAAACGTGACAACGGTATTATAATAAAATATGATGACAATGCGGCAGTTGTCATTGACAAAGAAGGAAATCCAAAAGGAACTCGAGTTTTTGGTGCGATCGCTCGGGAATTGAGACAGTTGAATTTTACGAAAATAGTTTCATTAGCTCCTGAAGTATTATAAATACCTACTATTACTACTAGATGAGACTATGATTTAGTAGGGTATCTGAAAAAGATTCAACGAAAATGACTTGACTTTGTAGAATTGATTAGTAGATTGTGTCTCACGCATATACCTTAAAAAAAAAAAAAGAAAGTAGAACATGTTGATTAGATGAAAATTCGGAGGCACTAATAATTTGAGTCATGGGCAAGGATACTATTGCAGACCTAATAACGGCTATACGGAATGCTGACATGGATAAAAAGAGAACGGTTCGAGTTGCATCTACGAAAATTACCGAAACCATTGTGAAAATACTTCTACAAGAAGGCTTTATTGAAAATGTAAGAACACATCGAGAAAGTCATAAAAATTTCTTGGTTTCAACGCTGCGACATAGAAGAAATAGGAAAGGCCCATATAGAACTATTTTAAAACGTATTAGTCGACCCGGCCTACGAATCTATTCCCACTATCACAAAATTCCTAGGATTTTAGGAGGGATGGGAATTGTAATTCTTTCCACTTCTCGAGGTATAATGACAGACCGAGAGACTCGATTAGAAAGAATAGGGGGAGAAATTTTGTGTTATATATGGTAATCTTTCTGGTATCCGCGGATAAGGAACTCCCTAACTTAAAACTTAAGTTTTTTTTTTTGAAAAAAGGGATAGGTATATAGAATGAAAGAAAAAAAAAATCGACTTACCAAGGTTTAATCACTGAATCACTTGAAAATGGTATATTTCGAATTCATTGTAGATAATGAAGATCTGATCCTGGGTTATCTTTCAGGAAGGATACGAGGTACTTTTATACGAACACTACCGGGGGATAGGATCAAAATGAACATAAATAGTTATGATTGAACGAGGGGACACATAATTTATAGACTCAGGAATAAAGATTCAAACGATTAGGCGGCTCTCGAAGATCCCGTTCGTTGGAACACAATTCGAAG